GAACGGGACTAAGTAATTTGCCGAAGCTGTGAGATATTAAAAATAATAATAAATAATTATATCGGTAGGGGAGCGTTCTGTTATAGATTGAAGCGTTAGCGTAAGCGGGCGTGGACGAAGCAGAAGTGAGAATGTCGGCTTGAGTAGCGAAAACATGGGTGAGAATCCGATGCCCTGAAAACCTAAGGTTTCCTCCGGAAGGCTCGTCCGCGGGGGGTAAGTCAGGACCTAAGGCGAGGCTGAAAAGCGTAGTCGATGGACAATAGGTTAATATTCCTATACTATTCTTTATTGACAACGAGGGACGAAGACAGCTAGACTAGCCAAATATTGGTTATTGGTTTAAGTGTACGAGGTGTTGAGAAGTAGAGAAAATACTTTGAGCTAAGTCATGAATACGGAATAACGTGCGCGTTATATGAAGTAGTTGATGTTATACTTCCAAGAAAAGCTTGCACTGTCATAAATAAAGAATACCTGTACTCTAAACCGACACAGGTGGGTTGGTAGAGTATACCAAAGGGCGCGAGATAACTCTCTCTAAGGAACTCGGCAAAATAACCCTGTAACTTCGGGAGAAGGGGTACCTATTAGGTTGCAATAACAAGGTCCAAGCGACTGTTTACCAAAAACACAGGTCTCCGCTAAGTTGTAAGACAACGTATGGGGGCTGACGCCTGCCCAGTGCCGGAAGGTTAAAGAAGTTGGTTAGTTTTTTACGACGCTGATAACTGAAGCCCCGGTGAACGGCGGCCGTAACTATAACGGTCCTAAGGTAGCGAAATTCCTTGTCGGGTAAGTTCCGACCCGCACGAAAGGCGTAACGATTTGGACACTGTCTCAGAGAGAGACTCGGTGAAATAGACTTGTCTGTGAAGATGCGGACTACCTGCACCAGGACAGAAAGACCCTATGAAGCTTTACTGTAACTTGAAATTGGTTTCGGGTTTTATTTGCGCAGCATAGGTGGGAGGCTTTGACGTTATTCTTACGGGAGTAATTGAGCCATCAGTGAGATACCACTCTCATAAAACTAGAATTCTAACCCTGTATCGTTAGCCGGTCAGGGGACAGTTTCAGGCGGGCAGTTTGACTGGGGCGGTCGCCTCCCAAAAGGTAACGGAGGCGTACAAAGGTTTCCTCAGATCGGTCAGAAATCGATCGAAGAGTGTAAAGGCATAAGGAAGCTTGACTGTGAGACCTACAAGTCGAACAGAGACGAAAGTCGGTCTTAGTGATCTGGCGATATTGAGTGGAAAAGTCGTCACTCAACGGATAAAAGTTACTCTAGGGATAACAGGCTGATCTCCCCCAAGAGTTCACATCGACGGGGAGGTTTGGCACCTCGATGTCGGCTCATCGCATCCTGGGGCGGTAGTACGTCCCAAGGGTTGGGCTGTTCGCCCATGAAAGCGGTACGTGAGCTGGGTTCAGAACGTCGTGAGACAGTTCGGTCCATATCCGGTGTAGGCGTTAGAGTATTGAGAGGATTCTTCTTTAGTACGAGAGGACCGAGAAGAACATACCGCTGGTGTACCAGTTATCATACCAATGGTAAACGCTGGGTAGCTACGTATGGAAAGGATAACCGCTGAAAGCATCTAAGTGGGAAGCCCACCTCAAGATGAGTACTCTTATTGTGAAAACAAGTAAGATCACGGCAAGACTAGCCGTTACATAACCGCTCTTTTAAGAACGGTTTGCAAATAGGCATCAAGTAGAAGTATAGTAATATATTAAGCTGAGATGTACTAATAGATCGAGGACTTGAACTTTTTTCTAGCTTTAAAAAATATTGTCTTGGTGTTTAAAGGATAGTGGAACCACATTGATCCATTTCGAACTCAATGGTGAAACGCTATAACAGTTACAATACTTAAGGAGTAGTCCTTTGGGAAGATAGCTTATGCCAGGACTTTTATGTTTGACTTAGAATTTAAAAAATAAAACAGAATAGTATCAAGAAATTTGAAAAACTATTACTTAGGGTTATATAATTTTTATTCAATGGAATACGCAATTATAGAAGCCAGTGGTCGTCAATTTTGGGTAGAACCTAAAAAATTTATTGAGTTTAATCGATTAACTGATTAAAGTTGATAATAGATTTAATAATGTTTTTTTAGTAAAAACTTCGAGTAATATTATTATTACTAAGGCAACCATTGCTACACGACCATTTAAAACTTCACTAACTAAGTAAAACCCCCATCTAGATTCGTAATCATTAGATTTTTTATAATTATTGTTCATAGGAAAGTAATATTAAGGTTATATAAAAAATTGCCATTAAAATTATAATAATTATAATAACATGTTTTTGATAATTTAGGAAAACAAAAACTCCCAAAAAAGATTTTCGTAGACTATTAAAAATTGACACAATTTATATATTGAATCTATAATGAATGTAGGTAAGATTATTAAATCGTTTTAGAGTTTTTTTCCTTAAGTTCTTAGTAAATATATTAAATAATAAAAATAAATTAATAGAAATGTTATGAAAGACACCTTAATGTTAATGATAGTCGCATCATTTGAATGGCCGTCACTTAACCCAAATGATTATACAAGAGCAGAAATGTTAAATCTTTTGGTGACAGCTATGGTGGCAGGACTAAGGCAGTATTATTGGATTTTAACTTTACGCTTATCAATACAATGGTTCCCAAATATTAATCCGTATATTCACCCAATGTATTCATTATTACATGCTACCGATTTTTTCTTAAAAGAATTTGATGACATAGTACCTACGGTACTAGGTATGGATATGTCTTCGATGTGTGCATTTATCTTCCTTGAGTGGATGATACGAACATTAGAATCTATTACTTTTACAGAACCTCCCCTTTTTTAAGAAAGGGAATTAGATAGATATATTATAATAAAATAATAAATAAAACTTATATTAGAAATGTTAAAAATAAGATTTAAACGCGGTGGTCGTAAAAAACAACCTTTTTATAAAATTGTGGTAATGGATGTTAGAACAAAAAGAGATGGAAAAGTATTAGAAGAATTAGGGTTTTATAATCCGATAGATAAAACTTTTCATATTAATCGTGAGCGAACAATTCTTAGACTATCTAATGGTGTTCAACCTACAGAAGTCGTTAAAAATCTATTAAGAAAGTCTTCTGGATTTTAAAGGAAAAGAAAATATAGGTAATTTATTTATGTTAAATAAGAATGTTTATGTCTTTAAGATTATTTGGAGCAAAAATTATTTAGGGTTAGCTGTGGATAAAAAACTACAAAATAATCGTACATTACCCATTACTACGTTCTTTTTTTGGCCTAGAGAGAACGGGTGGCAATTATTAAAAGAAGAATTATCCTATAAGCCCTGGATGTCAAAAGATGATTCCATTGATATATTAAATGCTTATACTGAGATTATAAACTATTGGTTATTAAATGTTAACGAAGTAGAGAGTATAACAAAGTTAATAAGAGATAGCTCAAAATTCAGGTTTGAACTTTTGGCTAAATTTTAATTTTTCATCAAAAAAATAGTCTATAGAATTTAATAAAAAATTTATTAAACCCTATAAGCTATTTTTATACCTAAAAATATCTAGGCTTAACTTTTATATCAGGTTTTATTAAATGCTAAATAAAAATAGAAAAATCCGACAAATTTTTTTTTTAATTAAAGATTTGGATCCCATTTTTTTCGAATTTCTAATTGATAACATAGAATACCCTAATAAAAAACTTACATTTACCAAAGATGAGCACCTTAAAGTTTCTGATATAAATATTCTATTATTTTTTATTTATTGCAATATATTTTCGACTGAGCAATTAAATCTACAACTCCAAAATAAAACAAACGTTAACAATGCGAAAGATAATTTAGTATACTATCTAAACAGAGAGAAACGAAGATTAAAAGCAAAGGCTTTAAATAAAGAATTAAAACAAGATCTTCAAAAGAGTTTTTTTTTAAGTATTAATAAAACAAAAAACAATGAGAGGGTTGTTTCTTCCTCAAAAAATTTAACTTCTATTGAAAGATTACAAGATTTTAATTTAGTCTAATTAAAATAAAAAAGAACTGGGGTAGGAGGATTCGAACCTACGAATGGCGGAGTCAAAGTCCACTGCCTTACCACTTGGCTATACCCCAAAAAGGATCTATAAATCAATCTATAAGCTACAATATTCTCTGAGCTAGGAGGGATTCGAACCCCCGACACCGTGGTTCGTAGCCACGCGCTCTAGTCCACTGAGCTACAAGCCCTATATGAATATAATACATTATTTTACTATTTCATAATATAAGAAACAATTTTTAATACTACTACTACTATTTCTAATTCTTTTAAGTTTATTAGTAAATTGATTTAAATTTAAAAATATCAATACAATTAAAATGGTACGTTATAGAGGCCCGCGTTTAAAAATTATTAAAAGGTTTGGTGATTTACCAGGCTTAACGAGAAAAGTAGTGCTAAAAAAGCAGAATGCACAAGGAAAAGAAATAACTGACCAGAAAACCTCAAAAGCATCAGCTTATAAAATTAGATTGAATGAAAAACAAAAATTACGTTATAATTATGGGATAACGGAATCGCAATTGTTAAGATATGTTAGGGAAGCAAGACGAAAAAAGGGTCTAACAGGCTTCTTATTAATGCAACTTTTAGAAATGCGACTAGATAATATTATTTTTCGTTTAGGATTAGCGCCAACAATCCCTGCTGCAAGACAAATTGTTAACCACGGGCATGTTCTAATAAATAAAAAAAGAGTTAATATACCTAGTTTTCAATGTCGACCAAATGATTCTATTAGTTTTTCTACAAAACCTAAAGCAATAGCCTTAATTAAATCCAATTTAAATCAAGGAGAAAATGCAACTTCAAGTAATAATGTTTTAAATAGTCACTTAGAATTCGACCAAAAATTATTAACAGGGAAAATTTTAAATTTAGTAAAACGTAAAGATCTTAGGTTTAAAATCAATGATATGCTAGTTATTGAATACTACTCAAGACTTGCTTAAAAATAAATATTTATGGTTAGCTTTTAATTTTAAATAAAAAGCGAGGTCTTTCCTCTCTTTTTATTTAAAAAATTATCATTTCTACTAACCCTAGTTTAGTTTTTTTGCTTCTTCCTCTTTATCTATTACTAAACCTTCTATTGTTGTTGAAAGTTTTCTTGATAAAGCCATTTCACTGTTTGATTTTGAAGGTTCAACCATAGGATAACAATTTTCATCTTCTAAAACATTACATTCAAGTAGGACAGGTTCCGGTCCTTCCAAAGTATCACGTAATGTGGGCCATATTTCTGATTGGCGTTCAGTATACATACTTTTAATGCCATAAGCATTTGCAAGTACATCGAACTTTGGTGCTCCTTCGACCATATTAGAGTGAGAATATCGACTTTCATAAAATGTTTCTTGCCATTGACGTACCATACCTTGCCAATGATTATTAATAATAATGATTTTAATCCTTAATTTATATTTAGAAATTGTTCCTAATTCTTGCAAATTCATTTGAAAACTAGAGTCACCAGTAATACAAATAATATCTTCTTTTGGGTAAGCCACAGCTGCACCAATGGCAGCAGGTAAGCCAAACCCCATCGTACCTAACCCAGCGCTAGACAACCATTTGCGTCGTTTGCATTTTGTATATTGTGCAGCCCACATTTGGTGTTGTCCAACATCTGTAGTAATTATTGCATAAGGTCTAATATCTGTTAATGTTTTAATAACAGTTTGAGGTAATAAAACATCATCCATAGTTTTAGGTAATAATGAATAATCCCCAGGAATTGGTAGTAATGGAAATTCTTGCTTCCATTCTATAGTCTTTTTATACCATTTTTTAAATTCTTTACGAAGAGGCTTTTTAAGCCATCTATGTTCTGGTCGATCCATCAATAATAGAAACTTTGTTAAGATTTTTTTAATATCACCGACAATACCAATCCCCACATTTTTGTTTTTACCAATTTCTGCCTCATCAACATCAATATGAATAATAAAAGCTTTACAAGCAAAATCTTGTAATTTTCCAGTAACTCTATCATCAAACCTAGCACCAACCGCAATTAATAGATCGCAATTTGCTACCGAAAAATTGGCATATACAGTACCGTGCATCCCTAGCATACCTAAAGATAATCTATTATTTTCATTGAATGCTCCTTTTCCTGTTAAAGTTGTTGTAACAGGGATTTGATAACGATAAGCAAACCGAGCTAATTGACGGCCCGCCTGTGAGCTTACAACTCCACCACCAATGTATAATAAGGGCCTTGAAGATTCTGATAGCCGTTGTAAGGCCATTCTTATTTTATCAGTTTGATTCTTAAATTTATATCTCCACCCTAAGACCTTATGTACAGTTGTTGCATAACATGGGATAAACCTTTTTATTTTTTCTAACCCTACATTTTTTGGTATATCAATTAAAACGGGACCAGGTCTTCCATTTTGAGAGACATATATTGCTTCTGCCAAAATTTGAGACAAAAATCTAGACTCCAAAACAACATAAGAATGTTTAACTAAAGATAAGGTTATTCCATAAATATCAATTTCTTGAAAAGCATCAGTCCCAAGGAATTGGGTCCCTACTTGCCCAGTCAGAACTATCATTGGGATTGAATCTAAATAAGCAGTTGCAATACCAGTAACTAAATTAGTTGCACCTGGACCTGATGTCGCAAAACAAACCCCAACTTGTCCACTGGATCTACTAAAACCATCGGCAGCATGTGTTGCAGCTTGTTCATGTCTTACAAGATAATGCTTAATAAATTTCTTGTCCTCCCAAAAAAATAATTCATCATAGATAGGTAATATTGCTCCTCCAGGATACCCAAAAACTGAATGAATTTCACTACGGACTAATGTATCAAAAAGAGCAAATGCTCCAGTATGAATATATAAACTTTTTTCTTCAATTTCTTGAATATTTTTAAAAAGCCCAACTTTTTTTATATTTTTCTTTTCGATAATACTTGAACTTTGGTTAGAATAGTTTTTTTCAAGCATCTTTTGCAACCCAAGCCCAGATGACTTAAATCTTTGGTTGCGATCTAATTCTCCCCTTCGTGAACTACGTCTTTTAAAATAATCCTTTTTAGAATATTTCATTTGGGTATTGCGGAAAGGACTTTTTGAAAAATAATATATTTGTTGCTCTACTTTTTCTCTTGGTTCTATTTCTTTTGATTTTAATTCTGGTTCAGGATTTTCCCCATAGTAGGGCATTAAGTTAAAAAATTGTTGGGTTGTCATAAATTAATTATTTTTAAATATAATAATAAATTAAGTATAATCAAGTAATTTATTCTATACTTAGCATTTCTTTTAAAATGCAAAATAAAGCAATTAAAATACTTATCAAAAAAAAATATACTATTTTCTTATCATTAAACTTTTTCAACTGTTCAATAATAGGTGTTAATAATATTAAAATTAATCCCAGCATTGAAGATATAAAAAATCTTGGATAACGTAATAAATTATCCCAAAAAACCATTTATTATCCCTTTTATTTATTTATTTATTTTATTGACATTCTTCTTAATAAAAATTCTAGTTTGAAACCAAGATGATTAAAAGAGTACAACATTTAGCTTAACAAAAATAAGAAACAATTTGTTTTACGCTAGGATCTAGCTTATAATGTGTAATAAAAATTGATAATTCTATTGAATTCTACAAATGGTTATGTATAGAATTATATAGTACTATACTATAACTCTATCTGATATCTGACACAAGTCTTAAAAATTTACAAAAAAATAACCTATTTATGACACTACTTATTCTTGGCGGAACTGGAACTTTAGGTCGACAAATTGTTAGGAAAGCTTTAGAGAATGGTTTTCAAGTTCGTTGTATTGTCCGTAATAAAAGAGCTGCGAATTTTTTAAAAGAATGGGGAGCTGAGTTAGTTTATGGTGATTTAACAATACCAGAGACTTTACCACTTTCCTTTCAAGGTGTCACAGCTATAATTGATGCATCAACTACAAAACCGGAAGATAATACTGAATTAATACATGTAGACTGGTATGGTAAATTAATCGTAATCGAATTATCAAAATATGCTCAATTAAAACGCTTTATATTCTTATCAATTTTGAATTCGGAGAAATATCCTTATATAACTTTAATGCAAATGAAATATAGGATAGAAAAGTTTATAAAAAGTTCAACCATCCCATTTACTATTTTTAAATATGCTGGGTTTTTCCAAGGACTTATCTATCAATATGCAATACCTATTTTAGAGCAAAAATCTATTTTAGTTACATTAGAATCACCAACAATTGCTTATATAGATACTCAAGATGCCGCATTTTTTTGTATAAAAAGTTTATCCATTAAAGAAACAGAAAATAAAGTATTTGCTACTGGAAGCTCGCAAGCTTGGAAATCAGAGGAAATTATTGAGCTTTGTGAAAAACTGTCTGGACAAAAGGCAAAAACTCAAACAGTTCCTGTATTTCTTTTAAAAGTTTTTAGACAAATAACAGGGTTTTTTGAGTGGAGTCTTAAAATTAGTGATCGTTTAGCATTTATTGAAGTAATAAATAATACTCAAAATTTTACATCTTCTATCCAAGATACATATAATTCATTAGATATTAATAAAAAAGAAGTACTAGAATTAGATTTTTATTTTCGAGAATACTTTGAAATGATGCTTACTCTTTTAGAAAAATTAAATGCTGGTCAAATTAAAAAAACTCAAACCTCTATAATTTAATTTTAATAAAGACAATATGAATCATGCTATTTTTGTTGCAAAAGTTATTGAAAAGCCTGTCCATTTAGTTTATAAAGAATACCAATCTATGGAAATAAAAGTAAAATTTCCATCTCCTCGACAAAAAAATTCTAAAAATGAGTTGAAAATTTTACTTTGGGGTGATGATAAAGGTGATTTTTTAAAATATTATAAAACACAAGATTATTTAATAATTGAAGGTACACTTACATCAACAGGTTATATTAATAAGGAAAATGAAATAAATGAAGTAAAATTTATTGTTAAAAAATTTTACCCATTCTTATTAATATAAAATGGCTAAAACTTTTTAACATTTATAATTATAATATTGAACAATAATTAAAGTTGAGTACAGAAAACTTAATAAATTTTCTTATACTTACGTTTAATTATTGTTATAAGAAATAAAAATTAGATTAATCAATTGGACGCATTGAAAGTACAGCCTCTGTTTGTCGATTTATACCTTTTTCAAAACCTGCAGCAGCAGCTCTTGAACGACCAGAATGCCACCAATGACCAACTAATAAGAAGAAACCTAGGAAAAAGTGAGATGTCGTTAACCAAGAACGAGGTGATACATAGTTTACAGAATTTATTTCAGTAGCTACACCACCAACAGAATTTAAAGACCCTAATGGGGCATGAGTCATATATTCTGCTGCTCGACGTTCTTGCCAAGGTTGGATATCATTTCTTATTTTATTAATATCTAAACCATTAGGTCCACGTAAAGGTTCTACCCACGGAGCACGTAAATCCCAAAAACGCATTGTTTCCCCACCAAATATGATCTCACCACTTGGTGATCTCATTAAATATTTTCCTAAACCAGTAGGTCCTTGTGCAGAAGCAACATTTGCCCCTAATCGTTGATCTCTTACTAAGAAAGTAAATGCTTGTGCTTGAGAAGCTTCTGGACCAGTAGGACCAAAGAATTCACTTGGGTACGCAGTATTGTTATACCATACAAAAATTGAAGCAGTTATACCCATAATAGATAGAGCAGCTAAACTATAAGATAAATAAGCTTCCCCAGACCAAACAAATGCTCTACGGGCCCAGGCAAATGGCTTAGTTACAATATGGAATACACCACCAATAACACAAAGCGCACCTACCCATATATGACCACCTACAAGATCTTCCATATTATCAATTGAAGCAATCCAACCATCACCACCAAATGGTGATTTAAATACATAACCGAAAATAATAAAAGGATTTATAGTTGGATTATCAATAAATCTAACGTCTCCACCACCAGGGGCCCAAGTATCATATAACCCATAGCTAAATAGATTACCTGGCATAGCTCGGAAAGCAAATAATAACGCACCTAAACCAAGAAAGATTAAATGAATTCCTAAAATAGATGTCATTTTATTTTTATCACGCCAATCGTAACCGAAAAACGGGAATGATTCTTCTAGTGTATCTGGACCAATTAATGAATGGTAAATACCACCAAAACCTAGTACAGCTGAAGAAACTAAATGTACAACTCCAACCACAAAGTATGGGTAAGTGCTTACAATTTCTCCACCAGGGCCTACGCCCCAACCTAAAGTTGCTAAATGAGGGATTAAAATAAAACCTTGTTCGTATAAAGGTTTTTCAGGTATGAAATGAGAAACTTCAAATAAAGTCATCGCACCTGTCCAAAAAACCATGATACCTGCATGGGCTACATGTGCACCTAATAATTTACCAGATACGTTAATAAGACGAGCATTACCAGACCACCAAGCAAAACCTGTAGATTCAATGTCTCTACCTGCTACAATATTAAAGGGCGTTTCCACGTGGTAGAACCTCCTCAGGGAATACAAAGTTTTCATGTGGCTGATCTTGTGCAGCCATCCAAGCACGGATACCTTCGTTTAATAAAATATTTTTAGTATAGAATGTTTCAAACTCTGGATCTTCAGCAGCACGAAGCTCTTGTGATACAAAATCATAAGCTCTTAAATTAAGAGCAAGTCCCACAATCCCGATAGCACTTGTCCATAACCCTGTTACAGGCACAAAAAGCATAAAGAAATGTAACCAACGCTTGTTTGAAAAAGCTACTCCAAAAATTTGTGACCAAAAACGGTTTGCTGTTACCATAGAATAAGTTTCTTCTGATTGTGTTGGTGTAAATGCACGGAAAGTATTCGCAGCATCTCCATCTTCAAATAGAGTATTTTCTACAGTAGCACCATGGATAGCACATAATAATGCCCCACCTAAGATACCAGCAACACCCATCATATGGAATGGGTTTAATGTCCAGTTATGGAACCCTTGTAAAAATAATAAAAAACGGAATATCGCTGCTACCCCAAAACTTGGAGCAAAAAACCAACTCGCTTGTCCTAATGGATATAATAAGAAAACAGAAACAAAGATTGAAATTGGTCCAGAAAAAGCTATTGCGTTATAAGGACGAATCCCAACTAAACGAGCAATTTCAAACTGACGTAAGCAAAATCCAATTAGTGCGAATGATCCATGTAGTGCGATAAAAGCCCATAGACCACCAATTTGGAACCAACGTGTGAAATTACCTTGAGCTTCTGGTCCCCATAAAAGTAAAAGGGAATGGCCCATACTATTAGATGGTGTTGAAACTGCTGCAGTTAAAAAATTACAACCTTCTAAATATGAAGTTGCTAATCCATGTGTGTACCATGAAGTAACAAAAGTTGTTCCAGTAAACCAGCCCCCAAGTGCTAAATAAGCACAAGGAAATAGAAGTAACCCTGACCAGCCTACAAAAACAAAACGATCTCTTTTTAACCAGTCATCTACAAGGTCAAATAACCCACTACGCTCTGTTTGTCCAATTGCAATACTCATACGTTAATTACTAAGTATTAACTGCAAGGAATAATAAAGTAGATAATAGAAAAATTTAAAATAAAATTATTAATATCAGACTTACCTAATCAGCTAATTTATTTTTATTAAAAGGGACTTAAAACTTTTTTATTGTTATTCTAATGGGTAGGTTAAAATAGTTAAGATACCTATCTAAACAGTATTTTTTTCTTAGTCAAGTATTGTATAATAGTTTTCTACTATAAGGAATAAATTGAAACCTTTAATCATTAAAGAAGCTCCCCAGGTAGGATTTGAACCTACGACCAATCGGTTAACAGCCGATTGCTCTACCACTGAGCTACTGAGGAATTATATTTGTTGTAACTAACGATTCATTATATCTTCAATTTACTTAATTGATACTAGCTTTAAAGTAGATGAAATTAAAACTATATTAGTGAAGTCTTTTTTATTTGAATTTATCTGAAATTTTTTTTTAAAATAGGCTATAACTTTAGATTTTGGTATTTGGTTAAATATCCCATTTTAAAGATTTAACTAAATACCAAAATCTAATTACATATTATTTTATTCCTAAATATAATTGTCTGTTGACAAGTTGTAAAGAGTTTTTTGTTTTTAATTAATTACAGGCTTTAACCAATCGTAACCTTTTTCTTCTAATAAATTTGCTAAATTGGCATCACCTGTTTTAATAATTTGGCCATCTTGCATAACATGAATAAAGTCCGGTCGTATATATTCTAATAATCTTTTATAGTGGGTAATTAGAATAACACTTTTCCTTTTATTTTCCATTAGTGTATTAATTGTTTCAGAGATAGATTTCAATGCATCAATATCTAAACCTGAATCTGTCTCATCAAGAATCCCTAATTTTGAATCTAATAAAGCAAATTGTAAAATTTCATTTCGTTTTTTCTCTCCTCCTGAAAAACCTTCATTTACATTTCTAGAAATAAAGCTTTCATCTAACTTAACCATTTTTAATTTTTCTCTTAACAATTCATAGAAAAACAAGGGGTTTACTTTTGGTAAATTCATTGAGACTTGCTTTGCATTATAAATCGCTTGAAGAAATTCTTGATTATCTACTCCTGCAATCTCTACTGGGTACTGGAATGCTAAAAATAAACCTAGATGAGAGCGTAAATCTGGGTCCAAATTGCAAATATTTTGTCCTTGGAATAGAATTTCTCCTTCCGTTACCTCATAAGATGGGTGACCAGCAATTACTTTTGAAAGAGTACTCTTCCCAGAACCATTTGTCCCCATTATAGCATGTATTTCTCCTTCAAAAATACATAAATCAACTCCTTTTAAAATCTTATTATCATCAATGTTTGCATGTAAATTTTTAATTTCTAAAAGTGGAACTTTATTATTCTGGCTCATCCTACGCTCCCTTCTAATTTTATACGTAATAAATGCTCAACTTCTGAAGCAAACTCAATAGGTAACTCATCAAAAACAACTTTGCAAAAACCAGTTAGTATTAATGTAACAGCATCTTCTGCATTAATACCGCGCTGCAATAAATAAAAAAGCTGTTCTTCACCAACTTTAGAAGTGGAAGCTTCATGCTCTATTTTAGAAGTTGAGTTTTGTACTTGTATGTAAGGGAAAGTATTTGCTTGTGCATCGGCACCAAATAAAAGCGAATCACATTGAGAAAAATTTCTACTATTTAAGGCTTTTGTACCGATTTTAACTAATCCACGATAACTATTTTTTGAAAAGCCACCAGATATTCCTTTCGAGATTATTTGGCTTTTTGTATTCGAACCGACATGGATCATTTTAGTACCTGTATCAGCTTGCTGCATATTAGTTGTTAAAGCTACTGAATAGAATTCTCCTTGAGATTTATTACCAATTAAAACACAACTAGGATATTTCCAAGTAATAGCAGATCCTGTTTCAACTTGTGTCCAGGATATTTTCGAGTTTTCTCCTATACATAAACCACGTTTCGTTACAAAGTTATAAATCCCACCGATTCCATTTTTATCACCTGCATACCAATTTTGGACCGTTGAATATTTTATTTCTGCATTTTTTAAAGCAATTAACTCTACAATAGCGGCATGTAATTGATTAGTATCATATTGTGGAGCTGTACATCCTTCAAGATAACTAACATAACTTCCTTCTTCTGCTACGATTAGCGTACGTTCAAATTGTCCTGCTTCTTTATTATTAATTCGGAAATATGTTGATAATTCTAGGGGGCATTTTAAATTTTTGGGGATATAGCAAAATGACCCATCTGTAAATACAGCTGAATTTAACGCAGCAAAAAAGTTATCTCCAGAAGGTACTACAGTACCTAAAAACTGTTTTATTAAATGGGGATACAATTTAATAGCTTCTGAGATAGGACAAAAAATAACCCCATATTTTTCTAATTCTTCTTTGAATGTCGTTGCAATTGAGATACTATCAAAAACTGCATCCACTGCCACGTTTGATAAACGTTTTTGTTCGTTTAATGATATTCCTAGTTTATTAAAAGTATCCCTTATTTCTGGGTCAACTTCATCTAAATTGGCTAAAGTCTTTTTTGTTTTTGGTGCAGAATAATAAACGATTTTTTGGTAATCCATTTCCAAAAAATCTAATTTAGCCCAGCCGGGATTTTTCATTTTTCGCCATTTTTTTAATGCTCCTGTTCGGAAGTGGAACATATAATCAGGTTCATTATTTTTTTTAATAATATTTCTTATTATATTTTCATTTAAACCTGGTGGGAGCGTTTCCGTTTCAACATCAGTAGAAAAACCATATTTATATGGTTGGTTTACAAGTTGTTGCAATGTAGCATTTGTTTCATTCATAGTTATCACTCCAAAAATTAAATATAGATAAGGTTATTTATTTATTCTAACATTTTTTAAAGTTTCAAAAACGTTTATATAATTAGAATTTTTATTGGTTAAGAAGAACTAGTACTTTATAGGTATTATCAAATTTATATTATGAGGTTAAAAAAAGTCAAATTTTTTATTTATTTTAATTCTATAATATATTCTAATATATATAGAATATAAACTTTAGTATATCGATTAGTAGAATAGTAGGTAAGCTATAGTACCGGACCTTTTTCATTAATCGATATAACTATTCAAAAACTTTCTTCAATTATATTTAACGTTTAACTTCAACACATCTTTGAAAAACGAACCTATTATTTTTATTATTTGTTGTAAGAACTTTTGATCTAACAAAACCTAAATCTAAGGCTTGCTGTATTGTTTCAGAGTAACCGTAGTTTAATTCAAGTTTTTTTAAAAAATTACTAATTATTTCTTTTTGTGTCCAAGATTGCGAATCTGTAATTATATCATAAGATAAATTATTAGATTTAAAAGCTAAATAATTCTGATAAGAATTTTCATATATACTAGACTTTAAATTTTTTGAAAAAATAACAGGAACCTCAATAGTGTTATTATTATTATGTTCTACATAAGGGTATCCAAGTTTATTTATAACTTTCTTTAATACATTAGAATTTGTGTATTTCGTTTTAATAGATGTGTAATGAGACATTTTATTTTCTTTTGTTTGAAACGTATTTAATAAGCTAAAAGATTTGGATATATTACATATACTAAAGATACTAAATCTTTTAAAGAGCGTCAAGATTCATATTATAAATTATTAATTTAAAATAAGTGAGCAGGCTCAGAAGGAATTGAACCTACATTAGAAACTTAGAAGGTTTCGGTCTTTATCCATTAGACGATGAGCCCATTAAGATAAGCAAGTAAGAATTGGGCAGTACTGGACTTGAACCAGTGACCCTCTGCTTGTAAGGCAGACGCTCTACCACTGAGCTAACTGCCCTTAATCTTACTTTCTCTATAAGTATTATACAACATAATTATTTTGATTGTATTTGTTAATAAAATTTTGGACTAATGATATTAAAGAAATTGAAGGTGCGGCTAAAATAATTCTTACTAAAAAAAAATATATATCTATTAATGAAATACTAATGAAACAATGAAACACAAATAAATAAATAACAATTTTTAATTGAAAATTTCTCATTTAATTTATTTAAATATTGATTATGATTAAATAAAACGTATAAAGAATTTTTAGCTGGTGAAAGGACTTGAACCTTCAACCTACTGATTACAAATCAGTTGCTCTACCAATTGAGCTACACAAGCATTTATTTGTTAACTTTAAACAATAATTCTACCCTTATAATTGAATTTCTAAAAATTATTATTTTAAACCTAAGTATCAAGGGTGAATGACGGGACTTGAACCCGCGGATGGCGGAATCACAACCCACTGCCTTAACCACTTGGCTACACCCACCTTTATATCTATAATATACTGTATAGATATAATAATGAAAAATTAAACAAATGAAAATAAATTTTTTTTTGTTACTTGTATCTTTAAACGGTTGCGAATATAAAGTATATATGACGCAACCTTCTCAAGTATTTGATCTCTTAGAATTCTTTAATTATCAGAAAGAACTTGTTATAATTCAGCATAATGGGAAAATTCATAATTATTTAAACAAAAATTCTCAATATTTAAGACAAAAAGATAGAATTGAAATTATTACAATTGTTGGTGGTGGATAACAATTTACCTTTTTAAAGTTACCGAAATTCTACCTCGTTCTGTATCCTTATAAATAATTTTTATCGGTATCTGATCACCAAGCTTGTATAACGACACAAGATTTGGTATTTTATTGTGGTTTTGGGAAATTTCAGAAATATGTAACAAACATTTTATTCCTAAAACATTAATAAAAATACCAAAATCTTTTATAGAGGTAATATTACCTATATAGATTTTCCTAATGGACAAATTTTTATTTACTTTAGTAAAGATAGCTAACCTTGAACTAACCTGAGCAATATGAAAATAATCTTTAACTTCAAGAAATTTAAATGGCATAAAAAGATTTTTCTTGTTTGTTCTTAGATAATATTTTGGAATATTTAAATTTAATACAAAAAACTTCAAGCCATTAAAAATTACTAATTTTCCTTTTCCGAGTGGTTTTTCAATTTTGGCATAAATAGTCATATTTGTAAAATCAAGTTGTCTTAAACGATTCCATAAGTAAATTGACTCTAACCGTTTCAAAGAAACAATTATCCGGCTATGATTATTAGTAATATCAAGAATCAAAAACTCACCAACAAAATTGGTATTTAATAATTCACGGGTATTAACTAGAGGATAAATAGAAATTTCTTTTAATGGTAAAAAACATATTTGTTCTAGCCCAAGATCAACTAAAGCATAATTCGATTCTAACCCTATTATAATACCAGCTAATATATCATTTTTTTTTATTTGGTAACTATATTTTGATAAAATTAGACCAAATTTATTAAAATCAAATTTTGATGTGACGGTAGGTAACGGCATAATTTTTTTTTTTTATTTGATAATAAGAATCGATATATACAAAATTTATTCTTGGAGTTTTATATCATAATGTTTTTCTAAGTAAAATATCATAGGATTAATGAGTTCTGCTACTTCCTCACTCGATAGTGTTCGAATTTTAGATTGAAATTGTAATTTAAAACTTAAACTACAATAGCCTTTTTTTATAGGTGCCTTGGAGTAATAATCGAATAAACTCACAGATTTGAGTAACGGTTGTCCAAATGTAGAAATTATTTGTTCAATTTCCTTAGAAAAGATAGATTTTTTTACTATAAAACTTAAATCGATATTAGAAATAGGATATGAAGAATATGGCAAATAATTAATCAAAGTTTTGCTTTGTGAAAAACGATTTAATACTTCTATATCTATTTCAAATAAATAAATCTTTCTACTTATATTATTCTTCAAAGCTAAAGTTGGGTGTATTTGAGCGAAAATACCCAATTTTTGGTTTCCTATAAATAACTCGGTGGTAAGATTAGGGTGGAATTTTGTTGCATAATTCTTTACTGGATTCCAATAAATTGAAACTGGGATATTTAATTTTTTGAGGAAATTTTCAATAAGGCCTTTAGCTTCGAACCAATTTATAGTTGAATTTTCGCTACCCCAATTTGAACGGAAGTTTTTCCCCCCAAAAACCCCACTAATAACTTCTACTTCTTTTTTATCCCCATCGATTAAATGTTTATAAACTCTTCCTAATTCAAAAGTCTCAAAGCTTTTTCCGATATTTTTTTGGTTAAACTGTATTTTTTCGATCAAACCGTCTAGTAAGGTTAACCTTAAAGCAGATGATTCATTAAACAGCGGATTTTTTAATCTTATTTCCTCTTCAGAATTTTTCTTAATCAATATAGAATGAATACTTTCGTTAAAACCTAAATTTATAAAATAGTTCCTTAATTGTCTTTTAAGTTTTTCAATTTTGGTCAAAGAACCTATTTGGTTATTTCTTAAATTTAAAGGTTCAAACTTATTAAACCCAATAGTTCTAACAACTTCTTCTATAACATCTACTTCTCTCTCAATATCAAGTCTTCTGGTTAAAGGAATAAATAAATAACAATTTTGACCTGTTTCAAAACGAACTTTAAAATTAAGTAATTTTAGATTTGTTATTATTTGGAAATTACTTAACTCATTATTTATATTAGAAGGTCCGGTTAATCTCTTTAAGTTCTTATAAACGATTCTTATTTTTTTTTGAGATTGTTCTACATATCTAAAAAGTAAAGAAGAGTTATCTTTTAAAGTTAAAAAAAGATTTTTATTAGTCCTCATATCTTCAAATTTTATATTTTGGGTCCAAAATATATGCATTAACCTTAAATGAGCTTGTTCAAATAAATTTAAGTCGGTTTGTTTCTCAAGCTTTATTGAATAATTAGTTCTTAGACCCAGAATCTTTGATGATTTTTTAACTTTTTTTGAATCATATAAACCATATTGGAGTATTACATATGAAGTCTCGGTGTTTACAAGAGTATGATAATTTTGAATTAAACCTGCTATAGAAATTATTTTATTATTAATATTTAAAACTAAAACCTCTTTAGTTAATTCTATTGTTTTTGATTCTTCTATCGGAAATACAGACTTTTCTGGGGCGTAACTAGGAACAAAAACTATCTCGGAGGTTTCTGTAAGTTGCTGTAAAATCTCGAGGTCATAGGCAAAAAAAACTTGTCCTGTTTCTAATAGTAAATAATTGATAGTATCTATAATATTATTAACCGGTTTAAAACCCATTAATAATAATCGCTTTTTTATCCAATAAGGAGATTCTTTTATTGTTAACTTTTGACTTTCCATATTGAATAAAGTTATGCCGTCATTCGAATGTAATAGATTCTCGCTTGTTAAATTTTTTAGAACTTTACTAAAAGATTTTTTTTGCAAATAACGTTCCCATAAAGAATATTCCCATTTTAATACTTTATAATGTTTAAAACATTCAAAATTTCTATCCTTTAATAAGGATCTATAATTAATACTCTTATTATAAAATCCTTGGGTTGAATTTAACGTTTTTTTATAAGAATTTAATAAAATTAAGGGTTTTATATTAGTAGGTGTTTGCAAAAATAAATTAGAATTAAAAAGAGCAATTATTTCAGTTATTAACCCCCTTATATTTGCTACATCGGCCCGATTTGCTGTAAAACTAATATCTAAAATAAGGTCATTGCTTTTAAAAATTTTTTTTTTATCTATACTTTCAATTTCAAAACCTGCAAGAGTTAATCTATTGACTAAATCAATTAAAGTTAAATTTTGTAGTCCTATTAGCTCCTGTACCCATTTTAAAGAAATATACATAAAATTTTATAGTCATTAAAAAAATAGATAGATACATATATCTGATAATCTGAGTTCAATTATATTTTAAGATTCAATTAGCCAAGGATATAATTTTTTTTAAGCCCTAGTAAACGTCAAATTATTCTCATCTGAATATCTTTCCATAAATCTCATAAAACGATCCCATGCTTCAGCATTTTTCATAATATAAAGTGCTTGGAGTGTTTTTGGTTTCCCTTCGATAAATTTAGCATTAAGATCTTTTGTACTTAATGTCCCTTCCTTATCGATTAGAAACATTCCTGTTATTTCACTTTCTGGGTTAACTACTGTGTAAAATAGACTAGCATCTTCAAAAATAAAAGTTGCTGTACCTGTAGTCCCATCTGTTGATCGTGTTATATTAATAGTAGGTATAGTAGTTTCTTCAACGCCTTTAATAAATTGTATTATAGCTTTCATAATGCTCCTAATTAAATTATTACTATTTACTATTATTCTAATATTTTTATAAATAATAAAGAACTATATATGATTAAAAAAAAAAAAACAATCTAAATAAAAAGAAGTATCTAAAATTTGACTTTTTTATGAAGTTAAACTATAAGATGATCGTATTAATTCAAAATAATACTAATACCAATACTAGTAGTAACAATTATTATTGTTACTAAAAAAGATAATAATAAATTATTATATTATATATAAACTATGCGAAAAAAAACAATTCAAGTAATTTTAACTAAAGATGTTCAAAAATTAGGGAAACAAGGTACTCTTATTAAAGTTAAACCAGGATATATTAGAAATTACCTAATTCCTTTAAAACTTGGGAAAATAGCTACGCCTAGTTTAATTAGCCAATTTGAATTACAACAAAAAGACTCAGAAATAAAACAACTGCAATTTAATAAAAAGTGTATTATTAATAAAGAATTATTAGAAAGTTCTGGTAAATTTACAATTAAGAAAAAAATATCTGAGAATGGTATTTTTTATGGTAAAATTACAAAAAAACATATATTAGATTTAATAATAGAGAACGTAGATTTAACTATAGATTTAAATAAAAACCAATTGGAACTACCTGATATGAAAGAATTAGGGGAATATGTTATTGAGATTATTTTAACAACAGATGTTATCGCTAAAATTAATATCGAAATATTACCAGAATAGAATATTGTGGAAAAGAGGGACTTAGAATTATCTGACTCAGAAACAATACTCCCTTATAATCTATTAGCTGAGAAACTAGTCCTAGGAAGCATCTTAACAATACCTGAAGCTATTTTATTGGTTAGTGAAAAATTACCCATTAAAGCTTTTTATTTAAAAACTCATCAAATTATTTATAAGGCTTTATTAATACTTTATGCAGAAGGTAAAACAATTGATTATATAAATTTAATTACATGGATCCAAGATAATGGTTTTTTACCAAAAATTGGTGGAGCACATGTAATTATAAACCTTTTAAATCAA